TGAGACTTTACTCTTGTTTTCTTTATTATTTATTGATAGGAATTCTCTTGTTAAGACCCTATGAATCAATTAAAACCACAGATTCATACTAGAACCACGATGAGTCAATAAAACCTTCCAAAACAAAAGAAAAAAGTTCAAAAATTCTCTGAGTAAGAACCTTTGGTTCATCGCTTATTCAATTTTTTTTATAATGAAAATAATAAATGCAAAGAAACGTCTTTAATAATAAAAAAAAAAAAAAGAATAAACGGGAGTTGGAAAAAAAAAAAATTGTTGATTTAGCACTTCTAACTCTTTTTTTGGAGTCCGGCCGCGAGGTCTGATAAGTATGAATCATAGTTATAATATTTTTGAATTTATTTCATATATTGCGTGCTCCAGATACTAGACTAGACTGAATATCCAACGAAATAAAACCATTTTGATCAAGATGACAGATTTTTTTTCTGTAGTATCCATAGGATCCATTATAACAAGTCACACACTCATATTCCGGAAATACATAAAAAAAAAAAAAAAAATTCCACGATCGAACTACCAAACAAGAGTGGGATAAAAACGGGAGACCTAGAATATTTCTATTGAGCAGTTATTTAGGGATTCTTGTGAATCGAATCTAATTCATTGAAATTCCGTCCAGTAAAATGGAAGAATTATAAATCTCCAAAATAATAGACAAAAATATCGCAAATAGAGCCATCGCAACACCCATCAAAGGAGTAGTTCCCCAACCAGGAGCTACTTTCCCATATTCCGAATTCAATGGTTTCAGTAAATCCCCTATAATCGTTCGTCTTGGACCAGATCTAGAACTATCCTCAACTGTTTGTGTAGCCATAAATTCGATTTTTTATTGATTGAGATCTGTTGACTTTGTATACCATTCCATTGTAAATAAATGATCTTATCATAGATCCATTGTGGTCTTGAAATTATATAAAAATGGAAACAGCAACTCTAGTTGCCATCTCTATATCTGGTTTACTTGTAAGTTTTACCGGGTATGCCTTATATACTGCTTTTGGGCAACCCTCCCAACAACTAAGAGATCCATTCGAGGAACACGGAGACTAGTTGAAGTAAAGTAAAGAGCCTCCTAATATTAGGAGGCTCTTTACTTTACTTCAATTGAGATAATGAAAAATCATTTAATCTTTTTAGTTGGAACTTTAGGTGGTTCGCGAAAAAAGATAGCGAAAAAAATGATTCCTAGAGTCGAGACTAAGAGGAATGTATAAACCAATGCTTCCATAGATTTAATTTCGGTTTACAATTATAGCTTCCATACCTATTTATTGGGGAATTTTTTCCGGATAAAGTTCAAGACAAAAGTCAAAAAAACAAAAAGGCAGCAATCCAAATCAAGATTTATCCGGTATTGTATCTATGTCAAATCACAAAAATAAAGGCAAAAAATAACCGAGCAATGTTATATCAGACTACTTGTCTTCTTGTAGTTGGATCTCCAAGTTTTTGGAATGCACCAAATTCTACTTGCGCATCCAAATCTGGATCAATACCAGCAAAGACATCTCTGAACAAGGTTCTAGCACCATGCCAAATGTGTCCGAAGAAGAAGAGCAAAGCAAACGAAGCATGCCCAAAAGTAAACCAACCCCTTGGACTACTACGAAAAACCCCATCGGATTTCAAAGTAGCACGATCTAATTCAAAAATTTCACCCAATTGAGCACGTCTAGCATATTTTTTCACAGTAGCAGGCTCACTATAACTAATTCCATTGAGTTCACCGCCATAGAACTCAACAGTTACACCTACTTGTTCAACACTATACTTGGATTCTGCCCTTCTAAAAGGAACATCAGCTCTAACAATTCCGTCTCCATCTACCAAAACAACCGGAAATGTTTCAAAAAAAGTGGGCATACGACGTACAAAAAGTTCACGCCCTTCTTTATCTTTAAAAATGGGGTGTCCTAACCACCCAACAGCTATTCCATCTCCGTTGTCCATGGAGCCCGCTCTGAATAATCCACCTTTTGCGGGATTATTGCCGATGTAATCATAAAAAGCTAATTTTTCCGGAATTTTAGACCAAGCTTGGGATAAACTTTGATTTTCGGCTAGGCCAGCACCCACTCTTCGATATATTTCTTGCTGGAAGTATCCCTGATCCCATTGATAACGAGTAGGACCAAATAATTCAATGGGGGTAGTTGCTGAACCATACCACATAGTTCCAGCAACAACAAAAGCTGCGAAAAAGACAGCAGCAATACTACTGGAAAGGACTGTTTCAATATTTCCCATACGTAATCCTTTGTATAGACGTTGGGGCGGACGGACACTAAGATGGAACAGGCCCGCTAATATACCCAATGTACCTGCTGCAATATGATGAGAGGCTATTCCTCCCGGAACAAAAGGATCAAACCCTTCCACACCCCACGCTGGATTAACAGATTGTACCCTTCCGGTTAATCCATAAGGATCGGACACCCATATTCCAGGACCATATAATCCTGTTACATGAAATGCACCAAAACTAAAGCAAGCCACCCCTGCAAGAAATAAATGAATTCCAAAAATCTTCGGTAAATCCAAAGAAGGTTTTCCTGTACGTTCATCACAAAATATTTCTAGATCCCAATACACCCAATGCCAAATAGCTGCCAAGAAGCATAAGCCAGAAAACACAATATGTGCTCCGGCTACACCTTCGTAACTCCAAATACCCGGATTCGTTATAGTCCCTCCTGTGATACTCCAACCGCCCCATGAATTGGTTATTCCTAAACGAGTCATGAAGGGTATAACGAACATACCTTGTCTCCACATTGGATCAAGAACAGGATCAGAGGGGTCAAAAACCGCTAATTCGTATAGAGCCATTGAACCGGCCCAACCAGCAACTAGAGCTGTATGCATTATATGAACAGAAAGCAAACGACCGGGATCATTCAATACGACGGTATGAACACGATACCAAGGCAAACCCATGGAAATACCCCTTTAGCAACGAAAAATAGACACTATGTAACTTTATTGCACTAAAAAAAACTAGTAGTAGGCTATGGACCTCCCCCTTTCAGGGGATTATCTCAGAGAAAGGATTACTATTTGGTCTATTATTTTAGTAATAATGGAAAAATTCGGTTCGTAGGAACAAAAAGAAGCAGATCTATTCTATACCCGATAAGTACCAATACGCAATGGTGAGTCGGAGTTAATCCTATTTTCTATGAGTGAATGCATACAAATTTATTCATCATACCAAAAAAAAAGACCTATTCGAAAGAATTTTCCTTTATTCATTCTGTCTTACTTTTTTATGAACTTATTCAATTTATATATAAAATATGATAAAAAAAGGTAAAATTTGATAAAGACAAATCGTATTTATTAAGACAATAAACCTGTGGTTACGCTTCCATATCAAAGTGAGCTATAGTACTTAATTATTTTTTTTCTTTCATTTTATGCCTATTGGTGTTCCACAAGTACCTTTTCGAAGTCCTGGAGAGGAAGATGCATCTTGGGTTGACGTATAGTGCGACTTGTCAGATATATTGGGTCATATGGGATTTCCCCGTTCTCTCCCCCGATCGAGATATCCTCTCTTTCGCCCAAGAAAGATTGATTGAATTATCAAAAATTTGGAGCGTGAAGTGTAATTAGATCTATTTTTTTGAGGGGGTATACAGATTAATCTTATCAATTAGAAAAATTTATGGTTTGCTTGGTTGGACCAATAAAACGAAGTATAGAGGCTCCGTTTAGAAAAAACCCAATTTTGAATATATGGATTCGATAATTACTACTTGTATCATATTTTAGTTATAAATAGCAGTGATCTAAAACTGCTAATCAATCGAGTCATATGATGAATACGTTGAATATTTGGTATAAAAAACATAAAAATAAATGAAAAAAAAAAGAAGTCGTAGCAAAAAGACATGGTATTTAGGCATTTGTCCTATATGTGCAAATCCAAATCAGGCGTATCTTTACTCGGAGTATAGCATAAACCTAAAAGAATTGAAGTGAAGAAGCCCATTCAGAAACAAGAAAATTACATCGTAATTTCAATTGGATTTCGATGAAAGAATACATCAATGAAAAGTTAGGTCAATAAATTGAATGAATTCGTTTTTTTTTATAGTATAGATTATAGATAAAGGAGCCAAAACGAATCTTTCTTGAAAAAAGGAAGGCCCGTTCATTAGAAGTTAAAAAGATCCCGCTAAACTAAAAAAGACGGGAATCTAAACATTGATTCTTTTTTGTTTTCGCAATTTTTGTTGAACCGTATGCATCAAAAGGTGCATGTACGGTTTTTAAGGTATACAATTTTATCCTAATCAACCGACTTTATCGAGAAAGATTACTTTTTTTAGGCCAAGAGGTTGATAGCGAGATCTCAAATCAACTTATTGGTCTTATGGTATATCTCAGTATAGAGGATGATACCAAAGATCTGTATTTATTTATAAACTCTCCCGGCGGATGGGTAATACCCGGAGTAGCTATTTATGATACTATGCAATTTGTGCGACCTGATGTACAGACAATATGCATGGGATTAGGCGCCTCAATGGGATCTTTTATTCTAGTCGGTGGAGAAATTACCAAACGTCTAGCATTCCCTCACGCTTGGCGCCACTGCTTTTTTTAGTTAAATTTGAGACAAAAAATAAAACAAAACTATGCCTTCGCCATATAAAAAATGAATATTAAGTAATAATAGCATGGCACTTTGAATTCGATATGAGACCCTTTTTTATTCTTTTGTTTTTTCTAAATCCTTAAAATTATGTATCGAAACAGTAGTATGAGATAAAGGGCATTTCCTATTTTATTTGATCTATCGAGGGCCCCCTCTTTCAGCGTCACAAACTTTTTTGTTTTCACAACAGAAGACTCTTAACAATATTTCGGTTATGAAAGAATATTAAAAAAAAAAAAAAGAAACTTTGGGATTGCTGAATAAAAGACGACAAATAATAAAGCAACGGAGCCATCATAGTATTTTAAAATTACTTCAAAATAAAAGGAAGGGTGGTTATTGGATCATTTACTCCTCTGGGTCGGATAGATCCTATAGTTTCTATTCCTTTGATGGAAGGTCAAAATGAATTCCATTGTGAAGCCGTATGCAATGCACAAAAGATGCCTGTACGGTTGTTTCAATTTTTTTTTTTTTCTCGTTAACTCATCATGTGAGATAGAGAAACCATTTATTAAATCATCAGGGTAATGATCCATCAACCTGCTAGTTCTTTTTATGAGGCACAAACGGGAGAATTTATCTTGGAAGCGGAAGAACTACTGAAGTTGCGGGAAAGCATCACAAGAGTTTATGTACAAAGAACAGGCAAACCCTTATGGGTTATATCCGAAGACATGGAAAGGGATGTTTTTATGTCAGCAACAGAAGCCCAAGCTCATGGAATTGTTGATCTTGTAGCCGTTGAATAAAAAATAGAAAGAAGGTAGTTTATGCAAATCCGCAATTTGAAATTTTATCTTCTTACTGGGTTTAATAGAATATTTTCTATTAATTAATCTAGTATTATTAATACTATTAATTATTAATATAGAATTTAGAACTAATTCATAATTATCCGGTTAGGATCGATCTAAACCAATTCATTAAGTATATGATTCAACATGCCAACTATTAAACAACTTATTAGAAACACAAGACAGCCAATCAAAAATGTCACCAAATCGCCCGCCCTTCGGGGATGTCCTCAGCGTCGAGGAACATGTACTAGGGTGTATGTGCGACTCGTTCAGATCATAGACTGGCACAAAAGAAAGAAAAGTATTTTTCCAGTATCAGTGATCAATACCAGTGAATTAATAGGATAGAATGGAAAAGCTACATTCACTATCTAAAAAAAAAAAAAAAGATTTCTCGTACCCTTTATTGTGTATCAAATTTATGGTTTATATTGGTGCAAATCCAATCACCTCCATTTTCAATTTAAGATGAGAAAGAATTCCCCATTGGTAATAAATGCTTATCCATTACGCGGAGGAAATACTATTTAACAGAAGGATTATATTATACCCTTCTTCTTGCAAAAACGGACTAAGAGGGTTAGCTACCCCGCGAATCTTCATAATTAAATACCGTTACTGCATAGGTAAATCTCATTGTGAAAGAACGATAATTCATGGGTAGAGCCAAAGAACGTGAACTGTACAAGTTAACAATAGAAAAGAACGAGCTCCGGTGTATAGAGAGGACCTCACCGTTTAAGAACTAACCATAGAAACGATGGAAACCACTATTTCTTTATCCATTTCTATTTTTTTTTTTTTTTATTTACCTTTACTATGTTTTTTTGATACTTAGTATCACAATATCAATACAATTTTTTATTATGAGATGAAATGCCTCCCCAAAAAAGAAAAAAAAATAGTGGTCGGGAAGGTTATAGTAGCAAAAGCCATTGGAATTTTTTTTTTATACATTGGAAAAATCCGTTTTGTTATTAATAGACTAGGAAAGGAATAACTGAAAGAAAAGAAATCAATTAGTTATTCATCAAAGTTTTTTTTATTCAATGACCAGAATTAAACGAGGATATATAACTCGGAGACGTAGAACAAAAATGCGTTTATTTGCATCAAGTTTTCGAGGGGCTCATTCAAGACTTACTCGAACTATTACTCAACAGAAAATAAGAGCTTTGATTTCATCCTATCGGGATAGAGTTAGGAAAAAAAGGGATTTTCGCCATTTATGGATCGCTCGAATAAATGCAGTAGTTCGAGACAGTAAAGTATACTATAATTATAGTGAATTAATGCACAATCTGTACAAGAAGCAGTTGCTTCTTAATCGTAAAATACTTGCACAAATCGCTATATTAAATAGGAATTGTCTTTATATGATTTCAAATGAGATTAGAAAATAAGAAGAGTGGAAAGAATCCATCAGAATAGTTTAAATAGAGTTCCCTGCAGAATGAACGCCGGGAAGGTAGAGTAGAAATTAGTATGATAAATATCATCAAATTGTCAAAATGAACAAAGATGCTCAATAAAAAAAAAGATTGATTCTGCTTCGCTCATTCTTTTTTTTTTATTCTTACAACACGAAAATCAAATCTAGGTTCTCGGATTTTTTGAACAAAGAATCAATCCTACTTTGAGCGTTTAGATTTTCATTTTTATTCAATTGAAGGGTAAGCTTATTTATTTCTGGTTCTAAGACCAATAGTTCTAGCGATTGCCTCGCTTCTTTCAAATTGTTTTTCATTATTAAGAAAAGGTAACAAAGATAAAATACGAGCTTGTTTTATAGCAATAGTAATTAATCGTTGCTGTTTTAAAGTCAATCTATTTACTCGTCTAGATAATATTTTTCCTTGTTCACTAATAAATCGACTAATTAAACTCATGTTTCTATAATCAATTCGATCCCCCGATTGAATCGGGGGCAAACGCCTACGAAAAGATCGTTTGGATTTAAGAAGGAGTCGCTTTGATTTATCCATGGTTTGTTTATTCCTTATCCCGAAAATCCTATTTCAATCGGATCAAAAAAAACCGATTTAGAATTAAGAAATAGGATTTCTTTTTTTTTTTTTTTTAATAGAAAATCTATTTTCTATATGTCATTTTTCATTTTCCTTGGAATGGGAGGGTTACACACAGACGGATCTATTTCTTTATCTCCCCATGAATCGTATGTTTGTAACAACAGCGACAGAATTTTCTCAATTCCAATCGACTAGGTGTATTGTGTCGATTCTTTTGAGTAATATATCTGGAAATCCCCATTGATTCTTTATTAGAAATGTTTCGAACACAACTAGTACATTCCAAAATAACCGTTACTCGGGCATCTTTACCCTTGGCCATGAACCTCCTTTGTATTTTTGATTTACGCAACTATTTCATTTTCAGATCCAAAACAAAATGACGAAAAGAAAAAAGGAACGAAAAAAGCAGAAGTTGCTAAAATGATGAAAGATTTCGTTGCAATCATATTATAGTAATAATAAGTAATACAAGGATTTCAAAATTTAGAATCGTAGTACAGTATTTCATTTTTCATTTCAGTATCTTGTATTATATTTTTGTGCTAGCCATGAAATTTTTATTTCCGTTATCACTCGTTTATTAATTTAATTGGAACCTAGGCCCAAGTCCGAGTTTGACTGAGGTTGAATCCACTTTTATTCTTTCTCTTTTCTTTTTCTAACTTTTTTTTTTATTCTAATAAAAAAAAAAAAAAGATAAGGGGAGAGGATTAGTCACAGATATTTGATTGTAGCTCTAATCTTCTTCACCCCTTCCCGGGTTAACAACTAGAATGGGTTAATCACTAAAATGAAAAAAAGGGGAATATCAACGCATCTGGGAATAAACGATTGATCTCTATCAATAGACCCGCTAAAGACCCGAACCAGAGAGTACTTACTACTGGTGCCACGGAGAGATATGTTTTTAGATCTCTCATTTTAAAAACTCCTTCTTTATTCTTTATAGTAATTTGTACTATATAATGGTAATACATATATGATTAGATGTCTATATAGTTCCGCTTATATTGTGCACGAACTCTCTAATTAAAATTGAAATCTACAAAAATTCGGTAGATATTCTTTTTTTAGAAAAAAAAAGAATATGTCCCTTTCCGCCTCAACATTATCTAAAAATATTTATTTTTTTACGGCGGGTTTCATATTTATTTCATACGTATATAATTATTTTGATTATTGTATGGTATGTATGTTATATGATATGAAACAAAAAAGAAGAAATGGCAATATAATTTGTTTATATCAAATTAGGAAATAAATCAAAATGTTGGAAAACAAGACAGGGATTCTCTACAATGACACTGTAGACCAATTGAAAGGGATGTAGCGCAGTTTGGTAGCGCGTTTGTTTTGGGTACAAAATGTCACGGGTTCAAATCCTGTCATCCCTACCTATTACTTATTCTTCTGAACAGTAAAAAGGAATCAATTGAGATCGATTACAGTTGAACATACATAATTAATCTTTTCTTTCATTTTATCATATTCTATATGATAGTATATACATGCAAGATATATTAGGATTACTTTTATTTTATTGAAAATAACGCGCTCTTAGTTCAGTTCGGTAGAACGTGGGTCTCCAAAACCCGATGTCGTAGGTTCAAATCCTACAGAGCGTGATTGCATTCTTGTTATTGGTAGGTCAAAATCAAATTGTACTGAAATAATTGAACAGCAATCTGAATTTGACCCCCTATGAGTTCAAGCAAGTAGGAGGTCAAGCAAAAAAATAGATGTTAATTAATCAAAGGTCCAACTGGTCACCACGTCTGTATTGTAAATATGCAGTTACAAATAATCCAGCCAAAGTAATAGGAATTAGACCTAATACGATTCCAAATAGAAAAACTTCAATCATTTCAATTTATTTGCACCAGAAGAAAAAAGGAGAGGTAATATCGATCCTTAAATATTAATATGTATTGTCCATGAATCTCAATGATCAATAATTGGAAATTGACAAGATAACGAACTCTAGAATATATAAAATATATGGACTACCCCACAAATCTTTCTTTTTATGAATTGTACAGTTAATTAATTTCAAATAAGTCGTATCTTGCTCAGACCTATAAATAGAGCTGAGGTTATAGTTAAAACTGCTAATAGAAAACCGAAATAACTAGTTATAGTAAGCATGAAGAGGCTAAATGAAATAAAATTGATTATTTTCATACATATGTTTATAAAGCACTTGCCTAAGTTTCCATATTTGAAAAATATGAGATAAGCAAAAATACCAATTGAAAAAAAAAAAAAAATTCAATTGAAAATTTTTGATTCATCAATTATTATCATTATAGACAAATGATACTAACAAAAATAGAGTTACATAGATAAGAACTCTATTTGTCATCTATCTATCTATCCCGTGATTTCCAATCAACAAATTCATTGAATTGGTCAACTCTTGAGTGGAAAAAACGAATATTCATATTAAAAAAAAAAAAAGAAATTATAAAAGAAAAATG